CCGAAAGCTCCTCGTTTTTTGCGGTGATACTACCAAAATTTCAAGTTGGCTAAGTCGTCTTTATGTTAATCCTTACGTGCCTCTTGAATCCACTCTTTTCCTATTTCGTTTTTAATTTGTTTTTGTGTATAATGTGGATTTTCATATTGTTTTTATTGTATTGTATTGATAGGAATTCTCTTGTTAAGAAACCTACGAATTGATTAAAACCTCAGATTCATACTAGAACCTCGACGATTCAATAAAAAAACCTAAGTAAAGTCAAGGATTCCCTGAGTAAGAACCCTTCGACTATCACCCATTCCATAAATAGATAAAATAGATAGAATGCCTAAAATTTCAAAGACTTCGAAAATTTTTTGGAATCCGGATAGGAGATCTGAACATTAGGTATGAATCATAGTTCAAATATTTCTTAATCGATTTCATATATTCCGTGTTCCAGATACTAGAATAAATAAATAAATATCCGACGAAGGAGACCCATCTCTATGAAGATGACAGAGCCACACTCTGTACTATCAATAGGATCGATTATAACAAGTCACACACTCATATCCCGGAAATACAGAAACAAAAAAAATTCCGCGGTCAAACTCCCAAAACAAAGTATAATGGGCTCAAAGTATGAGCTCGAAATGATTCCTTTTGTATGACTTTACAATTTTTATAGACCTAATTCATTGAAATTCCATCCAATAAAACGGAAGAATTATAAATCTCTAAAATAATAGATAGAAAGATGGCAAAAAGAGCCATTGTGACGCCCATCAAAGGAGTTGTTCCCCACCCAGGGGCTACTTTACCATATTCCGAATTCAAGGGTTTTAATAAAGCCCCTACAGACGTTCGCCTTGGACCGCCGTTCTCAACAGTTTGTGTAGTCATAAATCCTATTGTATTCATTGAGATCTGTTGACTTTGTATACCATTCCGTTGTAGTTGTAAATAAACGATCTTATCATGGACCCATTGAGGAAATTTTATAAGAATGGAAACAGCAACCCTAGTAGCCATCTTTCTATCTGGTTTACTTATAAGTTTTACAGGGTATGCCTTATATACCGCTTTTGGGCAACCTTCTCAACAACTAAGAGATCCATTTGAGGAACATGGAGACTAGTTGACGTAATGAGCCTCAAAACATTGCGAGGCTCATTACGTCAATTGAGATACTGAAAAATCATTTTATCTTTTTAGTTGGAACTTTAGGTGGTTCTCGAAAAAAGATAGCAAAAAAAATTATTCCTAAAGTCGACACTAAGAGGAATGTATAAACTAGTGCTTCCATAGATTTGATCGCAGTTTACAATTATAGCTTTCATACCTGCTTGTTCCCTTTTATTTGTGAGGGACCGTCTATCGGATAAAAAAAAGAAATAACACGAGTAAAAAAGAAGTGATCAAGGTTTCTCTGACCCCTAGGAAAAATTCCAGAAAGAAAACAGAGACGAAAGAAACCAAAGTAGTCTTATATCAGGCTGCTTGTCTTCTTGTAGTTGGATCTCCAAGTTTTTGGAATGCTCCAAATTCGACTTGAGCATCCAAATCCGGATCAATACCAGCAAAAACATCTCTGAACAGGGTTCTAGCACCATGCCAAATGTGTCCGAAGAAGAAGAGCAAAGCAAATGAAGCATGTCCAAAAGTAAACCAACCCCTTGGGCTGCTACGAAAAACACCGTCGGATTTCAATGTAGCACGATCTAATTCAAAAATTTCACCCAATTGAGCACGTCTAGCATATTTTTTCACAGTAGCAGGATCGCTATAACTGACTCCATTGAGTTCACCACCATAGAACTCAACAGTTACACCAACTTGTTCAACACTATACTTTGACTCTGCCCTTCGAAAAGGAACATCCGCTCGAACAATTCCGTCGCCGTCTACCAAAACAACGGGAAATGTTTCAAAAAAGGTAGGCATACGACGTACAAAAAGTTCACGACCATCCTTATCTCTAAAGATGGGATGTCCTAACCACCCAACTGCTATTCCATCCCCGTTATCCATCGAGCCCGCCCTGAATAATCCTCCCTTCGCCGGATTATTTCCGATGTAATCATAAAAAACTAATTTTTCAGGAATTTTCGACCAGGCTTCTGCTAAACTTTGATTTTCTGCCAGCCCCATACTAACTCTTCGATATATCTCTTGCTGAAAGTATCCCTGATCCCATTGGTAACGAGTGGGCCCAAATAATTCAATCGGAGTAGTTGCGGAACCATACCACATAGTTCCAGCAACAACAAAAGCTGCAAAAAAGACAGCAGCTATACTACTGGAAAGTACGGTTTCAATATTTCCCATACGCAAGCCTTTGTATAGGCGTTGTGGCGGGCGGACACTCAAATGGAATAGACCTGCTAATATGCCCAATGTACCTGCTGCAATATGATGAGAGGCTATTCCTCCCGGAATAAAAGGATCAAAACCTTCTACGCCCCATGCGGGACTTACAGGTTGTACTTTTCCAGTTAGTCCATAAGGATCGGACACCCATATTCCAGGACCATACAAACCTGTTACATGAAATGCACCAAACCCAAAGCAAGCCACTCCTGAAAGAAATAAATGAATTCCAAAGATCTTGGGTAAATCCAAAGAAGGTTTTCCTGTACGTTCATCAAAAAAAATTTCGAGGTCCCAATACACCCAATGCCAGATAGCTGCCAAAAAGCATAAACCAGAAAACACAATATGTGCCCCAGCTACACCTTCATAACTCCAAATACCCGGATTCGTTACAGTTCCTCCTGTAATACTCCAACCACCCCATGAATTGGTTATTCCTAAACGAGTCATGAAGGGTATAACGAACATACCCTGTCTCCACATTGGATCAAGAACAGGATCAGAGGGATCAAAAACTGCTAATTCATAGAGAGCCATCGAACCAGCCCAACCAGCAACCAAAGCCGTATGCATTATATGAACAGAAAGCAATCGGCCGGGATCATTCAATACAACAGTATGAACACGATACCAAGGTAAACCCATAGAAATTCCCCTTTCCCTTTATCAAAGATAGATAGACACTGTGTAACTTTATTGCATTAGAAAAGACTCTACTGTGACTATCCTATCGATCCTCGCTATTCAGTAAATTATTTAAGAACGGGAGTTAATAGTTATTCTTTTTCTATTCTGTTGTTAATCTGTTATTACTAAAACCTTTTAATTGTTTAATTAACGGAATAATTATGTTCATAGGAACAAAAAGAAGCAGATTTATTCTATACTCGATAAGTATCAATACGCAATGGGGTTGAATAACATTTTCGAATAGCAAATACATACATATCTACTCATTACCCTATATCGCAGTAATTTGACTTTATTCCTTCTTTTTTTCTTTCTAACTTTTTGTAATCTATGCAAAAAAGAAATACGATAAAAGCCAATATTTAAATTTAAAAATTATAAACACAATAAAATCATATTCTTACGTTTTTACATCAAAGTGAAATATATTACTTAGTTTTTTTCTTTAAGCAAATGCCTATTGGTGTTCCAAAAGTACCTTTCCGAAGCCCTGGAGAGGGAGAAGCATCTTGGGTCGACGTATAGTGCGACTTGTCAGATATACTGGGTCATATGGGATTTACCCGTTCTCTCCTCAATCGAGATATCCTCCGTTTCGCCCAAGAAGGAGTCATTAAATCATAAAAATTTTGGAGCGTGAAGTGCAATTTGATCCGTTTTGAGAGGATCCATTACTATTTATTAGTCTCAATTACAATAATTTATGGTTAGCTTACCTGAACTAAAAAAAATAAAGTATTCAGGCTCTGTTTAGAAAAACCCAACTCAATTAGTAATATATCTATGATTCCTAGTTCGATCCTAAATGATTCCTATGTGGAATATCTGTGGGTTGATTTCAAACTATTAATCAAAACTTTGTAGAACGTATAAACTGAATTGAAAAAATAAGCAGAAAGTCATAAAAAAAGAAAACGGTAATAACAATATTTGTCCTATATGTGCAAATCCAAATCGAGTCAATCTTTACCCAGAGTAGAGCATAAACCTAAAAAGAGAAAAGAGACCCACCCAGGAACAAGAAAATATCATCGGGGTTGGTTGATGAAACAATACATCAATGAGAAGTTAATTCAATACATTTAGTGACTTTTTCTTTATTAGAATTATAAGAAAAAGAAAACAGTCAAACTCGTCTTTATTCAAGAATAAAATTTTTTATTAAGTAAGAAAAACCCCGTTATGGGAAAAGAGATAGGTTTGGAATCCATACATTGATTCTTTTTTTATTTTTGAGATTTTTTTGAACCGTATGCATCAAAAGGTGCGTGTACGATTCCGAAGGGATACAATTGTACCCTAATTAACCGACTTTATCGAGAAAGATTACTTTTTTTAGGACAAGCAGTTGATAGCGAGATCTCAAATCAACTTATTGGTCTTATGATATATCTCAGTATTGAAGATGAAAACAAGAATCTTTATTTGTTTATAAACTCTCCTGGCGGGGGGGTAATATCCGGAATAGCTATTTATGATACTATGCAATTTGTGCGACCAGATGTTCATACAATATGCATGGGGTTAGCCGCGTCAATGGGATCTTTTCTCCTGGCCGGGGGGGAAATTACCAAACGTCTAGCATTTCCTCACGCTTGGCGCCAATGAGATTCTTATTTAAGAGAAAAGGGAAGACTGTGCCTTCGCCCTAGGAAATAGTAAGCAATAATAGCATGGCACTTTGCATTCGATATTCTAAATTTTTTGATTCTTTTGAAAAAATTAGATTTAGATTATGTATCGAGAGAGTAGTATGAGATTAAGGGGTCTTCTCGATTTTATAATTGGGAGTTGGGTTTAGCGTCACAAACCTTTTTTGTTTACACTATCACACTAAAGGGCTCTTAACAATATTCATGTTATCAAAAGAAAAGAATCCAAGAGGTGCGCAAAAAAAATATTTTTTCTTTGATTTGGAACAAAAAGAAACTTTGGGATTGCCGAATCACATCCAAAAGAAATCACATTAAGATAATTAAGATAGAAGGCAACGGAGCCATCATAGTATTTTATACATATTCCGAAAGGAAAGACGGCTATTTGATCATTTAACCATCTGGGTATGATATACTCTATGTTTCTCTTTCTTTTTTCAATAATTTCAATAAAGAGACCAAGTTAGGTCAATCTTAGTGCAGAGCCGTATGCATATGCAAGAGGGATGCCTGTACGGTTGTTCAATTCGATCTTTTTCATATTATATTATTCCATTCTTTTTCTTTATATTTATTTTCTATACGCTTTATCATGTAAGCTAGAAAAACTTTTTATTCTATTATATTCTATTATCAGGGTAATGATCCATCAACCTGCTAGTTCGTTTTATGAAGCAGCGACGGGAGAGGTTATCCTGGAAGCGGAAGAACTGTTGAAACTGCGCGAAATCATCACAAGGGTTTATGCACAAAAAACGGGCAAATCCCTATGGGTTCTATCCGAAGACATGGAAAGAGACGTTTTTATGTCAGCAACAGAAGCACAGGCTTATGGAATTGTTGATCTTGTAGCGGTTAAATGAAAATAACACGTAATTCACGCAAATTCGTGATTGGAAATTTTTTAACTGCGTTTAATATTTATTAACTTACTTTATTATTTTAAGTTTAAGAGAAATAGACATAATTCATAATCATCCGGTTAGGATCAATCTAAACCAGTCCATTATGTATCCAATTCAACATGCCAACTATTAAACAACTTATTAGAAATACAAGACAGCCAATCAGAAATGTCACTAAATCCCCCGCTCTTAGGGGATGTCCTCAACGACGAGGAACATGTACTCGGGTGTATGCGCGACTCGTTTCGATCATAAAATGAGCCGGTATAAAAACAAAGTGCCAATATCAATGATGAGTACCGGTAAGGTAAATAGGATAGAATCGAGGAGGGGGCCTTTATTTAAAATTTTTATTTATCTAAAACAAAGAAACAAAGAATCCCTTTCACATTCCTGCATTGTGTATGAATTTTATGGCTTCTATTGGTGCAAATCGAATTACCGCAATGTAAGATGAGAAGCAATTCTCCATTGGTATAAAATGATTATCCATTAAGCGGAGGAATTCTTTTTAAGCATAAAGATTACGCCCCTACTCTGTCAAGAACGGACTATAAAGGGTCAGCTACCCAGCTAACTTTCCTAATTAAATACCGTTACTGTATAGATGGCTTTCGTTGTGAAAGGACTATTACTGGATAATTCATGGGTAGAGCAAAAGAGGATGAACTATACAAGTTACCAATAACCTGGATTAAATGAAGTGAAGGCTCCGGTGTATAGAGAAGACCTCGCCGTTTAAGAAGTTACCATAGAAACGATGGAACCCACTACACTATTTCTATATCCGTTTTCTATTTTTTATTTGCTATATTTTTGACACCTGTAATGTAAAGAAAAAGAAAATTTCTTTCTTATTTCGAATTGAAATAAAAAAATCGTGGTTAGGAAGGTTATAGTAGCCAAAGCCATTGGAATTTCTAGTTTATACATTGGAAAAATCCGTTTTGTTATTAATAGATTAGGAAGTGTTAAAAGAATAACTGAAAGAGAATAAATCAATTAGTTATTCGTGAAAGTTTCATCGATTCAATGACTAGAATTAGACGTGGATATATAGCTCGAAGACGTAGAACAAAAATTCGTTTATTTGCATCAAGCTTTCGAGGGGCCCATTCAAGACTTACTCGAACTATTACTCAACAGAGAATAAGAGCTTTGTTTTCAGCTCATCGGGATCGGGATATTAAAAAGAGAGAGTTTCGTCGTCTGTGGATCACTCGTATAAACGCAGTAATTCGCGAGAGTTTAATATTCTATAGGTATAGTCGATTAATACATGATCTGTACAAGAGACAGTTGATTCTTAATCGTAAAATACTTGCACAAATAGCCATATCAAACAGGAATTGTTTTTATATGATTTCCAATGAGATCACAAAAGAAGTAGATTAGAAAGAATCTACTGGAATATTGTAAACGTGTTTTCCCGGAGTTCAGTCTCCGGGAAGGTAAAATAGAAATAATTAAGATAAAAAAGTAGTCAAAATGAATGAACACATTCAATACAAAAAGCTTTCTCCAATTCTTTTTTTTTTCATATGGCACATTTGGATTCTCGGAAAAGAACTAATCTTGTCTTTGAGTTTGGATTGAAATTTTGATTCAAGAGTAAACCCTTTTAATTCTGGTTCTAAGACCTGTAGTTCTATCGGTTAACTCTGTTCTTTCAAATTGTTTCTGATTATTGAGAAAGGGTAACAAAGATAAAATACGAGCTTGTTTTATAGCCATAGTAATTAAACGTTGTTGTTTCAAGGTCAATCTATTCACTCGTCGCGATAAGATTTTTCCCTGTTCGCTAATAAATCGACTAATTAAACTCATATTTCTATAAGAAATTCGATCCCCCGATTGAATAGGAGGCAAACGCCTACGAAAGGGTCGTTTTGATTTAAGAAAAGGTCGCTTGGATTTATCCATGGTTTGTTTTATTATTTAATTTTATTCTTTTTCTCGAAAATTATATTTCTTAATTTGAATTCATTTTAATTCAAAATGAAAATAGGATTTTTTTCGATTTAGATTTCTATTTATATAGAATTATATAGAATTGTTCTATTCGATTTAATTATAGATAGATATAGATAGAATGCCACCCCTTTCCCTTCCTTGAAGGGGTAATATACAAGTACTCAATTCGATCTATTTCTTTATCTCCCCATAAGTCGTATGCTTATAACAATATGGACAGAATTTTCTCAATTCTAATCGATTAGGTGTATTGTGGCGGTTCTTTTGAGTAATATATCTGTAAATGCCCGTTGATACCCTATTAACGTTGTTTCGGGCACAGTTGGTACATTCCAAAATCACCGTTACTCGAACATCTTTACCCTTGGCCATGAACCTCCTTTGTAATTTTTGATTTACTCAACTTTTCTATTTTTGATTCAAAACGAATAAGTAAAGGATAGAAGATTTCTAAATTTTATTTCAAATTGAAATAGAATATTTCATTTTTGATTTAAATATATTGGATAATATTCTTTACTTAGACCTTCAACCCGCATTTCTATTCTACTCCCATTCTTTTATTATATTTTTTTTATTATATTAGGAATATTGATTGAAATTTAATTCGAATTGGACCCCTAATTTCCCAGATGTTAAAGAGACTTTTTTTCCCTTTCCTCCCTTAATTTGAATTCTAAAAAAAGGGGGAAAAAGAAAAGAGAAAATAGGAGTAAGGGGTTAGTCACAGATATTTGATTCTATCTTTAATCTTCTTCATTCCCTACTATGTTATTAACTAGAATGAAAAAAAGGGGAATGTTAGCGCATCCGGAAAAAAACGATTAATCTCTATTAATAGACTCGCTAAAGCCCCAAACCATAGCGTACTTAGTACTGGTGCCACAGAGAGATATGTTTTTAAATCTCGCATTGAAAATCCTCCTTTTTTTTATTGTAAAAAAGAAAACATAAAAACATATATGATTCGATAGATAGGTCTTTAAAGACCAGACCACCCAGAGTTATACACGTAATACCTAATACCTAATTCAAATGGAATTCCTTTATTTTATTATTAATAATTATTCAATTATCCAATGATCCAGTAAAAGTCAATAAGATAGTACCTTATCATAAAATTATAAAATAACTAAAAAAATCTCCCTCTTGCCGAGAAAATAGATAACGAGAAAATAAAAAATACTGATTTATTCTTGTATACAAATCTTTTACTATTATTATATTATATGTTAAATGGAACAAAAAAGACGAAAGGAACAAAAAATGGTGTGGGGAAATAACTATGTGGAAACTAAGATAGAAATTCTATACAATGAAACTGTGGAACAAAAGGGATGTGGCGCAGTTTGGTAGCGCGTTTGTTTTGGGTACAAAATGTCACGGGTTCAAATCCTGTCATCCCTACCTATTACTGCTACTACTTCGAGGCGCAGTAACGAGGAATCGACGAAGATCAATTCAAAGTGGACAGAATCTTTCATTTTTATCATACTCTGGGGTTCTAAAAAATACTTTGCTTTACAGTCTTATCTATTCCGATAAAAAGCGCTCTTAGTTCAGTTCGGTAGAACGTGGGTCTCCAAAACCCGATGTCGTAGGTTCAAATCCTACAGAGCGTGATTCTTTTTTCTTAGATAAAATTAGATTGATAAGGGATTCAGTAACTTACCCAGCAATAGGGATTTGACCCCCTGTGGATTAAAGAGAGGAGGAGGCCAATACAATAAAAAAAATAAAATTTAATTCATCAAAGGTCTAACTGATCCCCGCGCCTGTATTGTAAATATGCAGTGACGAATAATCCAGCTAAAGTAATAGGAATTAGACCTAAGACAATTCCAAATAAAAAAACTTCAATCATTTCAATTAGTTTAGTTCAAAAAAAGGAGGGAATATCTATACTTAAATAGTAATCCGAATTGCCATGAATCTCAACGATTAAGGGTTGAAAATTGAAACTATAAATAACTCTAGAATACACGGAATCTCGAAGAAAGTTTTCATTTTATGAATTCTCATTTTAAATAAGTTGTATCTTGCTCAAACCAATAAACAGAGTGGAGGTTATCGTTAAAGCCGCGAGTAGAAAACCAAAAAAACTAGTTATAGTAAGCATAAGGGGGCTAAATGAAATCTTTTTTTTATACATATGTTTCTAAAGCACTTACCTTACTTAAGTTTTCATTTTTACAAACTAGTAGAATATGCCAAAATATCAATTGAAGCAATAACTTTAATGGAAAGTTGGGCATTCATCTATCATTATAGATGGCACTAACACAGATAAAGTGGGAGGTATAGGAAATGAAATCGACTCACCGTCGGTAACATCTATGCATCCTGTGATTTCAATCAACCGATTCATTGAATATAATTGAGTATTGAGTAGCTTATGGGTAAATCGTTGAATATGAG